GTTCTTCTGAATTTCGAATAGTATTCAAGATCCTCTGTTTTCGATTATCTAATAAATCACTTAATGAAAGTAGATTCTCTTTCCATTCATTTTAAAACTTCCATGATCCCTTCCCGAACCAAACATGAATCTTTCGATTCATTTGGCTCTCACGCTCAATTACTTATGATAAATTCCCATATCTTTTTTTGAATGTAATGAGCCTATCCTCTATTCTCTCTTCATATTCCAAAATAAAAATATCAAAACCAATCATTAATCCAAAACCAAAAAAGCCGGAGGACTCTTCTGACCAAACAAAAATATGTAATTGTCAGCAAAGTTGTTTCTTTTTTTTTTCAAATACAAAAATCCAAAAAGGTTTTCTTCCTTTATACACAATACATAGGTCGTCGATTCAGCATTGGATAAAAGGGGGGATTTAATCCCAATTTTTATAATAAGCGGTTCAAATCATTTTATCCATATGAGTGTTCTATATTGATAAATTATTCATTTTGAAAGCATCTCTATATTACTAGTCATATAGTGGTAGAAAGAGTACCATGCTGCGTCTGGACTTCAAACGATTTAGCTTTAACCATAGTTAATGGTCCCACATTTTTGGTTGATAGAGAATCAAAGTGGATTTAACAACGAATCACGAAATGCTATGGTTCTTCCATATGATTTCTTTATTCAGAAGTCATTCGTGAGATCATGTACCTCTATTTCCTAGTTATAACATAAAAAGTACAGCTGGTTGGATCCAACCTATTCTTGAAATAAACAACTCGCACACACTCCCTTTCCAAAAAAAACCAATACCCCAAGCACTACACTTAGATTTATTAGATTTGTTGCTAAAATATCGGTATTAAACCCGAAACTCCCGGCGGACGGCCAGTGGCCCAAAGAAACGAAAGAATCGGTTACATTTTTCATATGATCTCCTCTTATAGATAGACTAAAAAAAAAGAACAGAGTTCTTTTTGTATCGCCCTGCCCCCCTTTTTATATATAAATTTTACTATTTCTAAATCGAGTCAAAAAAGATTCTATTTAGAAATGGCGAATTACCCCCTTTATTGAAACCCTTCCTAAAAAACGGGGTTCCTTGGACTACGAACGGGAAGGATGAAAGCGAGTGGGTATGCTAATTACTCATCCGCAAATCAGCCCTTCCCGTGGGTTATTTTCTCAACGAATAAGTAATTCTAGGAATGAAATCTTGATATAATTCGAAAAAGCAAATGACAGGTTCAAGGCAATAAAATATGCAAAAATTCTATTTTTCTTATTTATAAGATTAAACAAAAGGATTCGCAAATAAAAGTGCTAATGCTACAACCAGGCCATAAATTGTTAAAGCTTCCATAAAAGCTAGACTAAGTAATAAAGTACCTCGTATTTTTCCCTCCGCCTCGGGCTGTCTCGCGATACCTTCTACGGCTTGACCCGCAGCAGTACCTTGACCAACTCCAGGTCCAATAGAAGCAAGCCCTACAGCCAATCCAGCAGCAATAACGGAAGCGGCAGAAATCAGTGGATTCATGATAAGTTCCTCATACAAAAAGAAGAAATGGTTAATGATACAGTCAGCCGATGAATTCTAACTTAATTATTCCATCGCTACAATTCATCCAGTCGAAGTCACTACAAACTTCAAATTGAAGTAATAATCTTATTCAAGGATCAAAACTACTTTACTTCGATATCTCTTTTTTAGTTCCTATCGACAAAGTATTTGCGAATCCGTACGACTTTCGTGCGTCCATTTCTTTGTTCCGAACCATTCTTTGAATTCTTCGATCTTTTTCTTGATTTCATCCGTTTATTCATTCAACTCACAGTCCCAGAGGATACGGAAGGACTTCTATTGGAATACCCATCAAAATTTCTAGTAGTAGGGCAAATTGAATATATCTCTAGTTCATATATAACTAGTCAATATCTAATATCACATATACATGTCTTTCTTCCATAACGTAAACCTACTCTTCATTCATCTTAGATTCAATCGGATTCGAGAATCATTCGTCGAAAAACAAGTTGACTTATAGCGTAGCAGCTATTATTACATATAATATACCTAGCACAACCTTCCTCTCCGATCCGAATCACCCTATTTTTTCTGAATCCCTTTTTTGTAAATTCTTCTTTCCCTTCCCCTTTCTTTATCATTATCCCGCATGGATACAATCTAAATGGACAAATTGCTTAGTCCGAATCATTGGATAGAAATATCATTATTTGATTGATCTAAGTTGACGCAATTTATTATTTATGAAAATTTTATTTTGTTCAATCGCTGAAGAAAATCAACTGAAAGGGGAATCGTTCTATAGAGCATACCCCCCTTTTACTCACACGTCGTAAACCACAAGAATTCTTATTCCAATTATGATTCCGAATAGGAGATATTCGGATTGGCTGACCAACAATATAAAACGAATATCTATTCAGGAGAGAATGGTATGATATAAGTGGACCAACCAGTAATTTTAGGAAAAAGATCTTTTAGATCTCCTTCCCTTTTTTATTTTACAATTCTCTACTCTAATATCTTTGGCTATTTTTGGCTATTACTCTAGATTGCATATAGTGAGTTGTATATTTCATAATTTAATTGATTAGATTTTTTTGAGCTGCGCATACGTTGCCTTGGGATAAGCTAAAAAAAGAATCTTTCAAAAACTAGTCAATGATGGCCCTCCATGGATTCACCTATATAAGCCGCGGCTAAGGTTGCAAAAATCAGAGCTTGAATACCACTTGTAAATAATCCAAGGAACATGACAGGTATAGGAACCACTAAAGGTACTAAAGAAACAAGAACAACAACTACTAATTCATCAGCTAATATATTTCCGAAAAGTCGAAAACTTAGTGATAAAGGCTTTGTGAAATCTTCTAAGATGTTAATGGGTAAAAGGATTGGGGTAGGTTGAATATATTTCCCGAAATAACCTAATCCCTTTTTGGTAAGACCCGCATAGAAATATGCCACTGACGTGAGTAAAGCCAAAGCAACAGTAGTATTTATATCATTCGTGGGTGCGGCTAACTCCCCATGAGGTAATTGTATGATTTTCCAAGGAAAAAGTGCTCCTGACCAATTAGAAACAAAAATAAATAGAAACATTGTTCCAATAAAAGGAACCCAGGGGCCATATTCTTCTCCAATTTGAGTTTTACTCACATCTCGAATGAATTCAAGTACATATTCGAAGAAATTCTGACTGCCAGTCGGAATGGTTTGTGGGTTCCGAACGGCTAGAGTAGCTGAACCTAATAAGATAGCAATTACAACCCAAGAAGTAATAAGTACTTGGCCGTGGACTTGGAAACCTCCTATTTTCCAATAGAAATGTTGGCCTACTTCCACACCAGAAATATCGTATAACCCATTTAGTGTGTTGATGGAACAGGATAGAACATTCATATTGCCCTCTGAAAAAAATAATAAAGAAAATTATTTTGATTCAAACGTCTCTTTCTCTACGTGACTACTTGAATCCTATATATTTATAATACCAATTTAATTCTTGAATACCAACGAATCACATAATATCCCCAGTTTTTTATCTCTTTTTGAGATTCAAAAATAATATTTGAGATTCAGAAATAGTAACTGATTAGATAACTCTATTAAATTTCTAAAGTAAGTTAAGTTATTTATCTTATTATTATATTAATCACGGATTTCTTATATAGCTAGAACGCCCTTCACAAATTGCGAATACTAATTTGTTAAGAATTAATCGGATTGAAGATATAGCGTCATCGTTGGCTGGAATCGAAATATCTGCAAGATCGGGGTCACAATTTGTATCGATTAAACAAATTGTTGGAATTCCCAAAGTGATACATTCTTGAAGGGCCGTATATTCTTCGTGTTGATCAATGATGATTACAATATCTGGTAACCCCGTCATATATTTAATCCCGCCCAGATATGTTTGCAAGTGAGATAATTGTCTTTTCAACAAGGCCGCATCTCTTTTCGTAAGACGACGGAGTCTCCCTGTTTTTTGTTCTGTTCTCAAGTCTCTAAACTTATGAAGTCTCGTTTCTGTAGTGGACCAATTCGTTAACATACCGCCGAGCCATTTTTTATTAACATAATGACACCGAGCCCTTATTGCAGCCCATGCTACTAGGTCAGCTGCTTTATTTTTAGTGCCAATAATTAAGAATTGTTTTCCCCTACTTGCTGCATCAAAAACCAAATCACAGGCTTCTGATAAAAAACGAGCGGTTCTAGTAAGATTTATAATATGAATACCTTTACGCTTTGCAGAAATATAAGGGGCCATTTTAGGATTCCATTTCCTAGTACCATGTCCAAAATGAACTCCGGCCTTCATCATCTCTTCCAAATCGATGTTCCAATATCTTTTTGTCATTTCTCCCCACACCCCCTCTTTAAAAAAAAAAAAAGAGACGAGGGTATCCTAAAATAAATAATTGTTCCGATGGAACCTTCTCTTCTACCGCAAATTCGCCGTAGATATACGACCTAAGCCATTATTACATTATTTCTTTATATTCGTTATTAGCATTTTTACTATTACTAAATGATGAAATCAAATGTTTTCAAATAAAAGGCGGAATCCGCTTTTAGGAATCATTTAATCCTATCCTATACCTAAAAATGATTGTTCTGATGTATCATGGAAATTCTTTGAAAGGCAAGAATCAAAAAATTTTCTGTGGTGGAACAAAATATCTCTCATTTCCCCCTCAAATAGATTATTATTTTTGGTTTCCAACGAAATGTTGTTATGTTGTCTCGAAAAGTGCACCAATCCTTCGAATCCGGTACCAACGGGTATCATCCCACCCAGAACAACGTTCTCTTTCAGGCCTTTCAACCAATCGATACGACCCCGCAGAGCTGCTTTTGCTAAAACTCGAGCAGTTTCTTGAAAACTCGCTTCGGATATGAAACTTTGAGTATTCAGAGATGCTTTTGTTATTCCCAATAAGATGGCTCGGTAACAGATCGCTTCTTCCAA